GTGGAGGGAAGTGGGATAAATGGCCGATACTACTGGAAGGATTCCTCTTTGGATAATAGGTACTGTAACTGGTATTCCTGTGATCGGTTTAATAGGCATTTTCTTTTATGGTTCATATTCCGGATTGGGTTCGTCCTTGTAGTAATGGGATGAACTTCGTTATAGACATGAAAGCGTAAGAACTCAACGGGGCCTATCACTTATTTCTTTGTCTGATTCGAGGGGTAGGGCCCCGTTGAGTTCTTAATAATCATAATATTCTGTTTTGTTCGTATATGTATAAACGACAAAATAGATCACTTTTTCCTATGCTTCAAAAGATTCCATTTCATTTTTTTTCTGATGATTTTTTTTTTAATTAACTTGCTTAATTAATTCAGAACATCTGTTCCCCGATAGTATCTATTGATACTTTCAAAGTTAGAAGAAAGTAAGGAATCACTCCATTTCTTTTTCCTGGATTACAGAAGCACAATCCATCTATATATGGATTTCTTTCGATCAGATATCATGCAAATCCTTTCTATATGAGTCCAACTTGACTTTATTTATTTTAGTATCTCATCAACTGAAATTGTTTTATAAGTTCATTGAAGAAGTTCTAATTACTCAATAAATTTACATTTCTTTTTTTTTTTTTTGTTTTTGCACTACTTAATTATACATATACGTAAGAAATAAAAACAAAAAGTTCTGATAAGCCTGGAAAAAATCTAAACTAAGAAGAATCTTTGACGAATGGAATCAAAAATCATTATTATTTCGATTTCGACACCAGAAAGGGATGTGTAAAATTCCCTTTCTGGTGTCGAGGACTAGGACGACGAATAATACCTTTTCGAATCCTTTGTTACCCTCATTTATCCTTCCTTTCTTTATCTTCTCCGCTTCCCTTTATCTTATTTTAGTATCTCGTTGTAGTCGAATTTGATTCTATATAGAATAGAAAACGATTGACACATTCTAGGATATTTAAATCTGACAATACTGACATAGTAACACGCCTCGAATTTTGATTGAAAAACCAACCAACGAAGGGGTAAAATTAAAATCAAATACCCTTCTTCACAATATAGATACTATGATTTAGGAGTACAGTACAAGGAATTACCGACATCCGGTAGAAAAAGAATAGAAATATAAACAAGCAAAGGGATTTTCATAATTATACATAACATAATTGCCAACAAGAATTTTGTTCTTTATTACAAATTACAAACTTGATGTTGATAAATCCACGGATCTAGAAATTCATTTCGGACAATTGAACCTTCTCAAACTGTTTCTTTTTAAGAACCAAAAAGATTTGTGCCAAAACAACAGATGCCAAAAAGAACAAAAGGCCTTGGACACGTAATGGATCTTGAAGTACTATTTCTGCATCTCCCTGCCCAAATCCCCCCACATTAGGATTACTTGTTAATGGTTGATCAAGTTTGATAGATTCGCCCTCTGAAACACGAAGTTCTGGTCCTGGGGGGATAATATCAACCACTTCACGCCCGTCCGATGTATTGGCTATGGTTATTTCGTACCCCCCTTTTTCTTTTCGTATAATTTTGCTTACTATACCCGCTGCTGTAGCATTATAAACCGTATTGTTACTTTTTGTCCCGTCGGGATAAATCTGACCCCTTCCCCTGTTACCACCTACATATATTGGATATTTTAAGAAGTGAATATCTTTATTCGTCGCGGGGTCCGGGGAAAGAATAGGAAAAGTGATTTCACTATATTTCTGCCCAGGCACTGGCCCTATCACAAGAATATTTTTTTTAGTGGGACGGTAGTTCTGAAAAGACAGATTGCCTATCTTTTCTTTCATCTCGGGCGAAATACGATCGGGGGGGGCTAATTCAAACCCCTCTGGTAAAATAAGAACGGCCCCCACATTCAAAGCCCCCTTTTTACCATTAGCAAGAACTTGTTTCAGTTGCATATCATAAGGAATTCTAACAACTGCTTCAAATACAGTATCCGGAAGTACCGCCTGTGGAACCTCAATATCCACAGGCTTATTAGCTAAATGGCAATTGGCACATACAATACGACCAGTTGCTTCTCGTGGATTTTCAAAACCCTGCTGCGCAAAAATGGGATACGCATTTGAAATGGATGTCCGAGTTATTATATATATCATGAACGATACGGAAATGAATCGAGTAATCTCTTCCTTTATCGAAGAAAGGGTATTTCTAATTTGCATGGTCCAATCGTTGATCCCGAAAATTTCTACAATAAAATTGGGTGGGTCACTAGTATAGTTCCCCATCCACGATTCTGCTATTTACTGAAATAATTTTACTGGAATATCAGATTACTGGAATATAGGAGCAATCCTATAGATGGGTAGAAAGAGTAAGGTAAGTATGACTTTGAATGCCTTGCTTATGTACAAAGTCCGAAACATTCTAATTGGATCAGTGAATCGTTTTTCAGTCATTCATTGAATGATAAATCACTACAAGTGACGGAGATACACGATTTAAATAACGAAAAATCCAATATTTCAAAATTGTATCTAGAATGACTGGAAAAGTGGAAACAAGACCAGATATAATTTGATCATTATGAGCAAATCCAAAATCGTTGTAGACATAGCCAATCATTAGTTCCCAGCCGTGGGGCGAATGGAATCCGATACATAAATCAGTTACTAAAAGAATAGAAAAAGCTTTTATTGTGTCGCTTAAATTATATAGGAATTCTTGAACCCAAGAGTTAAGAATAACAAGTTCCTCATTACCCAGAATAGAATAACCGCTTAGAATAACGAAACCGATTAGATTTGTCGAGAAGTGCAAAATCGTATGGATATGATCCTCGTCGTGTATCTTGATCAATTGGATTGTTTCTTTGTGGAGCCCTATACGAAGCTTTTGTAGATGACTTTCCGGGAATTCCTTTATCATTTCGTCCAAGAGGAATAGTTCCTCTAATTCTATGAATTTTTCTAGAATACTCTTTTCTTGAATATCATTCAAGAAAGTTTCGGATTGCCTAGTATTCCACCAATTAGTAATCCAAGATTCCAGACTTTTATTAAAGGAGAGAGAGATCCACCAGGGCAAGAATACTAAAAATACTATAGATGAAAGATATCTAAGGGGAATGGATGCGTTCTTTTTTGTCATTTTGTCATCTGTAAATTGTTACTGAACCCACCTCATTTGTTTACTTTGACTCTATTTGATCTAATATTTCTATCAAGCATGAGTTCTATTATAAGGTATCGTGCCTATGAACCGAGTCTCCGTTTTTTAGTTGTGATTCCGCGGTTAGTCCTTGAATCTAGTGCTAGTGTAGAAAAAATACAACAATAGAAGAAGAATCCATTTCGAATTCGAATGAAGAAATAATCAAAAAATATTGTTTCCAGATATCTCAATTGATCAAATATTCGAAGCAATTGCCGCCTTTCGATGAATGCCCAAAAGATTCAAATTCAAATAATGAATATTATTCGGATTTCGAAATCAAAGAACTTCTAAGAATAAGAATGAAAATCGCTATTAAGAATGAAAATCAAAATATTTCGACAAAAAGATTTCGCAGGCTATCCAGAGCATAGTCCAGGAATATTTGAAGGAATATTTGAGAGAATTTTCTGAAGAATATTGTGCTAATCAAAAACGAGTGGCAAAAAAAGAAAGAAAAGTTCTCATTATAAGAGATCCAATTGTTTGGTCATTAAGAAAGACAAAAGAAAGAATAAAAAAGGTCGATTAACAAAAGAAAATAGAGAGAATTTCCAAGATAGAATTTATCCATATCTAACGTATCAATTCAAAATATTGAAAATAAAAAAAAAAAGCTAAATTATTTATTCCGAAAAGTTTTGATATATGAGATCAATCTATTATTTCGATTTCTTACTTCTTTTCTTACTTAATTGAATTGAGTGGGGATTTCCATAGGAAAAAACCCATTTTTTTGCAGACAAAAAAGGTTTCCGTTTTATGTTATGGCTGTTCCATACACATTTGCCTTGCTTTGACCCGACTGGACGTTTTGAAGAAACTTCAATTAAGTAGCTATAGAAAAAAGAGGATTCTTGGGTTTGTTCCTCCTGCTGAGAAAGCATTTATTCTTCAGTTCATTTTTCAAAATACTTCAATTGGTACGCGCAAGAAATAGGCTAATTCCGCAGCCTTTTGCTCAATTTCTTGCGGAGTCAAATTCTCATCAGTACGAGTCAACGGAATGGCCCCCAGGCCTCTAATTTCCATATAAAGGACACGACGAGCATAAATACCCTCTTTCACTTCTATTCTGATGGACTGAATATCTTTCATAAGGAATCGTAGAAAAATGCGGCGATTTTTTCCAGGAAATCCCCAACGAAAAATACACACTATTCCTTCTTTTCTATCAAATCGATCATAACCGCTACCTACATTCCATGTAATTGTGCACCACAAATAGGAACTAACAAAGAGACCCGCAATCCCATAGAAAGACATCACGATCCCTTGTGGGAAAAAATTGATTTGTTGAGACGGAAATAAAGATAGCAAATTCCTATCAAGATAACTAGAAATCCCAACCAATAAGAATCCTAATGAACCTAAAAAAAGGATAAAGGCCCAGCAGAAATTACTTGTTTTGCGAGATCCTGCTATAAATTCTATCCATATATATTCTGATCGCCAACTCATACATACTAGATCCAGTTGCATTTTCTTGGAATTGAGGGAATAACCAAAATCAATTTGATTTTCCTTTTTTTTTTTGTTTCCGAAGGAACTCTCATCAACTAGTACTATATTTGATGTGAACTTTTAGCAGTAATTCATCAAATTAGTTAGATATAATAAAATAATAATATCCCCCTCATAGGATTCCCTATAGATAGATACATACATATAGATTAGATAGCTACATACATATAGCTGACTTCAATTTCAGACATGAGCTCGGATCCTGACCTATTTTTGAAAATAGACAGAATTCATTACCCATATAGCATGTTTATGCATGCAGAAGAGTCTTTCATTTATGTTCGGAGAAAGCCACTTGTTATTGTTCTACAATACTCTACTAAATGGCTATCCGTGCCGTGTTTGCTAAGTCTTGAAAAAAAAACTAAAGGAGATTTGACCCCATCCGATTTACAAAATCTTATTTTTTTGAACATGAAGAAATAAAGAAGCCATTGCAATTGCCGGAAATACTAGGCCCACTAACGGCACAAAAATAGAGGGTAAGCTGTTAAGAATTGTCATAGAATGGGTACCTCGATTTAATATTTGTACCTGTTATTATTATAAAGATATCTTATAATAATTATAATTCATATTCGAATTCGTATAGAAGTATACTAAGTATATATACTAAGTATATCTAAGTGAGTATAGATAATAAGTACAAGGAATGTAGAACTAAATAAACGGACTTATTCATCTTTCTACATGAAAGATAGGTATGATAATACACTTTCTTTATTATTCGATTGTTACTTCTTTTATTTTTCTATTGTTCTTATATTCGAATTCTTTTTTATATTGTTTTGTTGATAGAGGTTTACTGATTAGTAATCAGTAATACCGGTAAAAAAAAAAAAGAATTATCCGGATGATTCTTTCTACAATTTAATCTTATGTCACCAAAGAAAAGCCCATTCTTTGTTTATTTTGATTCTGATAAACTAACTAATCCATTGTTCACCACAAAAAAATTTAACTTAAGACTCCACTTGATTTAATTTTATTCAAAGGAAAAAAAGCGTGGAGCTGAAATAACTCACTCAGAACACCTTTTAAAAGATTACGTGGTACGATTGGATCGAATAAGCCCTTTTGGAATAAATATTCAGCCGCTTGTGAACCTTCCGGTACTGCCTTATTCAATGTTTGTTCAATTACTCTTTTACCCGCAAATGCAATATAGGCATTCGGTTCGGCAATAATGATATCCCCCAACATACCAAAACTAGCTGTCACTCCACCAGTAGTAGGAGATGTAAGAATTGATACATAGAATAACTTTTGATTCGATTGATAATCATATAAAGCAGAAGATATTTTAGCCATTTGCATCAAGCTCAAACTTCCTTCTTGCATCCGTGCTCCTCCGGAAGCACACACCAGAATAAGAGGTAAAAATTTCTTGGTAGCATACTCGATCAAACGGGTGATTTTCTCACCTACTACGGATCCCATACTACCTCCCATAAACTGAAAATCCATAACCCCAATTGCGACGGGAATCCCATTTAGTTGACCTATACCTGTTTGAACAGCCTCTGTTAATCCTGTCTTTCTTTGATAAGAATCAATACGATTTTTATAAGGTTCCTCTTCTGAATGAAATTCAATGGGATCCAGAGAGACCATGTCGTCATCCATCGGATACCAAGTACCTGGATCAATCGAAAGTTCGATTCTATCTGAACTACTCATTTTCAAATGATATCGGCATTGTTCACAAATATTCATTTTTGACTTCAAAATTTTCTTATAATTTAATCCATAACAATTTTCGCATTGAATCCACAAATGCTTGTATTTTTGAGTTACTTCGAGATCATTCGAACTTTCTCTTCTACTTCTAGTTAAATGACTACCATTCGGGCTATTTTTTCTATTGGAACTCTCGCTTTCACTACTATTTCCGCTTTCGCCACAAATGTAATTATAAATGTAACTGTCACTGTAATTTTCACTACTACTTAAAGCGTGACTCTCGATACAGATTTGAGAATGAAGATAAGAGTCAACGCAATTATTAATGTGATTATTCCAACTAGATTGAGTATCATGCATGTAACGATCATAGTCTGGATCGTCCCTTTTCGAGTCATTATTCCTATAATTAGAATTACGAAAACTATAAAAAGAACTTTCTAGTTCACTCAGAAAAGAATGATCATTGTCAATCTCAAAAATTTGATTTTCAATATCAAAATATATGGAATAACCATCCCTATTACTATCCCTAACAAAAAAGGTGTCATTGGAGATGAAATTCCGAATGTCCCTGACGCCAACGAAATGATCAACATTACTGTAACTAGAACTCTCATTATCACCCCAACGATGAATGTTTTTATCCTTATCATTTCTAACCCGGTCCTCGCTTACACTGGTATTTTTAATAGGACCAAGGTTATCCATTGATTTACTTAGTCCACATCTAGATTTGAATTCCCCTTTAGATACCATCGAATTGAACCACCATTTTTCCATAGAGCTTTCTTGCCCCTATTTACATGAAAATACAAGAGATGAATAGTCAATTGAAAGAAATCATTCTCTTTTCTTTTGTTTTTGAAAGACCCCGGAGCTCACTTCACTATATAGGATCTTTTTCAATTAGAAATAGCAGTTGCCCCCATATTGTGTAAAATGCGCATCGAAAAAAAAAAATATTTTCTCTCGCCTATTATGAAGAACTTTTTTCGTAAAATCCCGTCTACTAATACTAATAAATAAGTTTCTTAAATAAGTTTCTATTTTTTTCTATTTAGAAAAAGTTTCTATTTATTTCTATTCCAACACG